TAATAGATCCGGATCCCAAAAACAATAATGCTTTTGAATAAGCATGAGTAATCAAATGAAATAAAGCAGCTCGGTAAGAACCCATACCTAAAGCTAACATCATATAACCCAATTGAGACATTGTAGAATAAGCTAAACTTCTCTTAATATCTTTTTGAGCAAGAGCTAAAGTAGCTCCTAATAGTACTGTTATTATACCTATAAAAGATATTACATTCATTGTATAAGGTATAACTATGAAAAGAGGAAGAAGTCGAGCAACTAGAAAAATCCCCGCCGCTACCATGGTAGCGGCATGTATGAGAGCGGAAATAGGAGTAGGCCCCTCCATAGCATCAGGTAACCATACATGAAGAGGAAATTGAGCGGATTTAGCAACTGGACCGGCAAATAAGAACAAAGTACATAAAATACAAAATAAAAAATTGATTTCATTCTTATTAATTAAGTTATTGAATATTTCAAATAAATCCCCAAACTCAAAACTGCCCGTTATCCAATAAAGGCCTAAAATTCCTAATAATAAGCCAAAATCCCCTATACGATTAGTCACAAATGCTTTTTGACAAGCATTTACGGCAATAGGTCGTGTAAACCAAAAACCTATTAATAGATACGAACACATTCCAACTAATTCCCAAAAAATATAAATTTGTATCAAATTTGAACTAGTAACTAATCCCAACATGGAAGTATTGAAAAAACTCATATAAGCAAAAAATCGCAAATATCCCCGATCATGAGACATATAATTATCACTATAAATAAGAACCAAAATTGCAACAGTAGTGATTAACATTGACATAATAGAAGTAAGTGGATCGATCAAGTAACCGAATTCTAAAGAAAAATCATTATTAATGGTCCAAGACAATACATATTGATAAATAAAATTACTATTTATTTGCTGAATAGACAGCTTCATAGAAAAAATCATAACTATACTTAACACCAAAATACTAGAAAAAGCCCATATACGCCGAAGATTTTTTGTTGCTATCGGAAAAAAAAGAAGTCCCGCTCCTATTAACAAAGGAACTGGAAGTGGAATGAAGGGTATAATCCATGCATATTGGTATATATGTTCCATAATAGAATAGAAAATTTTTAATTAATTTCATTTTTTGGTTTACAATTCACCGGTTCTTGCCTCTTTTGAAAGAAGTCAATAAAAAAATCAAGACATGTAATTAATAACTTATAACTTAAATATAATTTATTAACTTAAATATAATTTTAAAATTTCTTTTTCTTATTCTATTAAATTACTTAGAATCCATATATAGAATAATAAAAGATAAAAAATTCAACTAAAAAAATACTATCTAAAGATCTATTAAAATCAATAATGATACAAACAAATAGGAACTAGTTACTAATTATTTTAGTTAGTTTATTCAAAATTATTAACTGAAAAATTATTTTATTTGATTGTCTTACATTCCAAACAAAAAAAAATATGGAATCTTGTTATATTTTTTTTATAATTCTAGATTTTTTATAGAAAAGGATATCTATTACTTTACTTTTTATTTTACATAACATAGAATTTTCAATTAAGATTAACTAAAAAGTGAATCTTCTAAAAAGTTAATCTTATAAGAGTTGAGTTATTAAACTTTTCGATGTGACTTATTACGTACACGTAAATAAAATGCAACACAACAAAAATAGACATAACATATACGTATAAGTCAAAAATTTGATTCATTATTTCTTTTATTAATCTTAATGAATTTTGTACGAATTTTTTTACTTATTTCACCTATTCCATAGAAGATTTTGTTTCTCCTAATCTAATATTTTAAACTTATATTTTATTAAAATATAAGTTTAATAAAGAAGATATTGCATAGAATCTAAATACATAGATAATGAATAAGAAACAAAGATTCGTTTGACCAACAGATGTCTTTCACATCCAACTATAACAATGAGTAATGAATTTTATTTTCAATGGCAGTTCCAAAAAAACGTACCTCTCTTTCTAAAAAACGTATTCGTAAAAAGCATTGGATAAGAAAAGGACGGTTGGTAGCGAAAAAAGCTTTTTCGTTAGGAAAATCTCTTTCCACTGGAAATTCAAAAAGTTTCTTTTTTTTGTACGAAAAATAAGTAATCAAACCTTGGAATAATCGAAATCGTCCTAACTCACAAAAATGGGATAAGAAATTGAAAATGAATTTATTTTCAATCTAAAATATAGAAAATAAACAATTTCAATTGACAAATTTTTTGATTGAAACTTTATATATATATTTTTTTATTATGTAGAATAAGAACTATTATGTCGACCATAAAATTAAATAACAAAAATAGTACTTTTTTTGTTTGAATTTGAAAATATATATAGGATTTCATCACCTTTCTTTTTTAGTGTATTTTCTCATTTCTAGGATGGGGATTTTTTCCCCATCAACCTATTTGTTTTGTCACAACCAAATATTAATTTTATTTATTTTATATGAAATATGCAGTTTACTAATTAATTGGTTTGTTGAAACTTAAGATAACCTATAGAGACAATAAAAATCCTACCAATTAATTTATTTTGTTTGAATATAAAACTATCCATTTACAGAAAAAAGCCCTTCGATGCCGTGCTAAAATTGTGATTCAAAAAATCTTTTTTTTCTGTCAATGTATTTTTTTTTTTGAAATAAATTTTCAATAATTGATTTCTAATTTTTAAACCAAAAATGAGAAAGAACTTTATTGAGGTCTATCCCGAGATAAAATAGAGAATGTTCTAGTTACAAGCGTTACATTTCAAGAAAACAGAAACTACACAAAAGTCCATTGACAAATTAAAGTGGTATCATAAAATGAACTTGAAACTTGAAATAAGTAGTATATAATAAAATAACATTATGAAAAAAAATTGAAACATTTTTTTGTGAATGATTTTTTATTCATCAATTTTACTGTTTTCTAAACAAAATATTACATTGAATTAACCCCTTCAATCTCGACGATTGAATAAAAACAGGCTAGTATGATTTCAAACAAGCCGCTATGGTGAAATTGGTAGACACGCTGCTCTTAGGAAGCAGTGCAAGAGCATCTCGGTTCGAGTCCGAGTGGCGGCATGGCATCTTACAAATTCTCAAAAGAATTCAATAGTCCTATAATAAAATGAATTAAATTTCGGATTTCCATTTCAAAAATTTTAATTGAGGGATTTTTTTTTTAATATAAATTTTTTATGATCTTTTCGACTTTGGAGCATATTTTAATTCATATTTCTTTTTCAACAGTTTCTGTCGTAATTACACTCCATTTGATAACTTTATTAGTCAATGAAATAGTAGGACTATATAATTCATTCGAAAAAGGAATGATAGTTACTTTTTCTTGTATAACAGGATTATTAGTTACTCGTTGGCTTTATTGGAAGCATTTCCCATTAAGTAATCTATATGAATCATTAATCTTCCTCTCCTGGAGTTTCTACATTATTCATATGATTCCATATTTTAAAAAACAGAAAAATACTTTAAGTGCAATAACCGCGCCAAGTGCTATTTTTACCCAAGGGTTTGTTACTTCGGGCCTTTTAACTGAAATGCATCAATCCGCAATATTAGTACCTGCTCTCCAATCCCAGTGGTTAATGATGCATGTAAGTATGATGGTATTGAGTTATGCAGCTCTTTTATGCGGATCATTATTATCAGTAGCACTTATAATCATTACATTTCAAAAAGGTATAATAAGGATTTTTGATAAAAGAAAACATTTATTAACTAAGTCATTTTTCTTCGATGAAATTCAATACATAAATGAAAAAGGCAATATTTTCCAAAGTGCTTTCCCCTTTTATGTTAGAAATTATTACAGGTCTCAGTTGATTGAACAGCTGGATCGTTGGAGTTATCGTGTTATTAGTCTAGGATTTATCTTTTTAACCATAGGTATTCTTTCGGGAGCAGTATGGGCCAATGAGGCGTGGGGATCATATTGGAATTGGGACCCAAAGGAAACTTGGGCTTTTATTACTTGGACCATATTTGCAATTTATTTACATATTCGAACAAATAAGAATTTACAAGGTGCAAATTCTGCAATTGTGGCTTTTATAGGCTTTCTTATAATTTGGATATGTTATTTTGGGGTCAATCTATTAGGAATAGGCCTACATAGTTATGGTTCATTTACATTAACGCTTAATTAAATTGAATAAAGGTCCTTACGAGTACAAACATCGGGCACAGCATAAAGACATAAGTAAGTTTCTTATAAACAGGCGAGAACCATTTAAATCACTATACTACTTGCATTTGATTTAAATGGTTCTCACAAACGCCAAACATGTCTCATTAGAATTCCAATTCAATCTTTCTTCTTACGTAAAGAAGACTTCTTTATTCATTTAAGGAAACCTATCTATAAAAAAAATTGGATAGAATAGTTTCCACTTTCTCAACTGATAGTGAGAGAACGAAATCTGGGTAAATGCCAATACCTATTACTGGTAAAAAGATAGAAGTAGAAACAAACAACTCTCGCGGCCCAGAATCAAAAAAATACGAGTTTGGAATATTAAATAGCTTATATCCATAGAACATTTGACGTAACATAGATAATGAATAAATAGGAGTTAATATAATTCCAATTGCCATTCCAAAAGTTATTAGTATTTTTGGCATTAAAAGATATGTTTGGCTGGTAATTATTCCAAAAAATACTATTAATTCCGCAATGAAACCACTCATGCCTGGTAACGCAAGGGATGCCATTGAAAAACTACTGAAGAGTGTGAATATTTTTGGCATTGGAATAGCTATTCCGCCCATTTCGTCGAGATAAACAAGACGTATTCGATCGTAACTAGTTCCCGCTAAGAAAAAAAGTGCAGCACCAATAAATCCATGAGATATTATTTGTAAAATGGCTCCATTTAGTCCTGTATCAGTTATAGAACTAATTCCTATAATTATGAAACCCATGTGAGATACGGAGGAATAGGCTATTCTTTTTTTTAAATTACGTTGCCCGTAAGATGTTGAAGCTGCATAGATTATTTGCATTGTCCCTATTATTATCAACCAAGGAGAAAATATAGAGTGAGCATGGGGTAATAATTCCATATTAATCCGAACCAATCCATATGCTCCCATTTTTAATAAGATTCCAGCTAAAAGCATACAAGTACTGTAATGTGCTTCTCCGTGGGTATCCGGTAACCATGTATGTAAAGGTATAATCGGTAACTTGACAGCAAAAGCAATAAAAAATCCAATATAGAATATTATTTCTAATCCCACGGGATATGATTGATTAACTAATGTTTCAAAATTTAATGTTGGTTCATTGGAACCATATAAACCAACACCCAGAACTCCCATTAATAGAAAAATGGAACCCCCTGCAGTATACAAAATAAACTTAGTAGCTGAGTAGAGACGTTTCTTTCCCCCCCACATGGATAAAAGTAGATAAACAGGAATTAATTCTAATTCCCACATTATGAAAAAAAGTAAAAGGTCTCGAGACGAAAATGATCCTATTTGACCGCTGTACATTGCTAACATCAGGAAATGGAATAATCGTGAATCTCGAGTAACCGGCCAAGCCGCTAATGTAGCTAAAGTGGTGATGAATCCAGTCAGTAAAATGGGCCCTATTGAAAGCCCATCTATTCCTAATCTCCAGTGGAAATCAAAAAAGTTGATCCATTTATAATCTTCTGTCAGTTGCATTAATGGATCGTCCGGTTGGAAATGATAACAGAATGCATAGGTTATTAGAAGGAGTTCTAAAATTGAAATAAATATAGTATACCACCTAATGACCTTATTTCCTCTATGAGGAAGAAAGAAAATTAAACAACCCGAAAATATGGGCAAAATTACAATGGTTGTTAACCAAGGAAAAAAATTCGTAGTAAAGACAAGATACACTTGAGCCAAAAAACCCCGTACCCGAAAAGAAATATATTTCTTTTCGGGTACGGGGTTTTGTCGGTAAAAAAAAATCCAAATAGAATAAATAAATGGATTCAAGTGGAGTTTTCTGGAACGTATCTATCAATAAGCTAGACCCATACTGCGAGTTGTTTCATGCCATAAATAAACCCGAACACTTAAAAAATCTGTTGGACAAGCAGATTCACATCTTTTACAACCGACACAATCCTCTGTTCTTGGAGCCGAAGCTATTTGTTTAGCCTTACATCCATCCCAAGGTATCATTTCTAATACATCTGTGGGACAAGCTCGGACACATTGAGTACACCCTATACATGTATCATAAATCTTTACTGAATGTGACATTGTGTCTAAAATTTTAACTTCATTAATTTTCGATCTAGTTCTAGTATCTAGTTCTAGTAAAGTAAATGAACCACATATTCAAATACCAGACGAATCAATGATTTACCAGAATTATTCGAATCAACCTACTTCTGGATTGGATCGGCTTATTAGAATTATTAGAAAATAAAAAAGAGTTCCAAAATACTTTGATTTATTCTATATTTTTACAGTATGATTATACCTTAAGGTTCTGTACCTAGTAATTTAATTGGAATTGATGACTATTATCAATTTCTATAATTGTTATATAATAACTAATTCTAATATAATAACATAGTTAATATAAAATAGAATAATAATAAAAATACTACTTATTCAATAAATTCGATTGATTGATACGAGTTGATTTTCTGTTACGATAAATTGAAGAAACAATAGCCAGTCCAATAGCTGCTTCAGCGGCTGCAATAGCTATAACAAAAATTGAGAAAATATTTCCTTTTAATTGACGACTATCAAAAAAATCTGAAAATGTTACAAAATTGAGATTAACTGCATTCAATATAAGTTCAAGACACATAAGAGCCCTAACTAAATTTCGACTCGTGATTAATCCATAGATCCCCATAGAAAATAAATAGGCACTCAAAACAAGTACATGTTCAAGCATCATTGACCAACTCCTTATCAATTTCGATTCATTTCAATATGAAAAACAATTAAACCGATTTGATTGACTAGAATATAACAAGTTAGAATAGAATAAATTAAGAACAAAAAAATATGTAAGTAAGAAATCTAAATCGAACTAAAAGTATTTTCATTTTATACATAAATTTGAATAGAATTGAATGGAAATTAATACGATAAATAAAATAGTTTGATTGATAATAAAAAAAAATTATTGACGAGCCACAGCAATTGCACCTATTAAAGAAACTAAAAGAATTATTGAAATGAGTTCAAATGGAAGAAAAAAATCTGTTGATAAATGAATTCCTATTTGTTGACTATTATTTATCAAATCTTGTTCTAGAATTTGGTTTGATCTTGTAGTCCAAATAATCCCATACCATGACGTATTTAGAATAGTATTAATTAATGAAATAAAAAGACTTGTACAAACCAATGAAGTAGCTCTGTCCCCAACAGTAAAAAGATGAAAATCTTTGTCATATTCTGGCTCATTCATGAACATTACAGCAAATAGTATTAAAACATTTATAGCTCCCACGTAAATAAGGAGTTGTGCAGAAGCTACAAAATGAGAGTTTGCTAGAATATATAATAAAGATATACAAACAAGAACCAATCCCAGCGAAAAGGCAGAAAAAATGGTATTGGTAAGTAATACTACTCCTAGACCCCCTAATATAAGACCTGACCCCAGAAAGACTAAAAGAAAATCATGTATTGGTCCAGGTAAATCCATTATATGTAAAATAAGAGATAAAAAAATCCTAATTTTTCATGATCTTATTGACTTGAACAGGAAAAAGGAGGTTCATGTGTTCTTAATTGCTAAATCCTAATATGTACGACTTGATGTAGGTAAAGTTATTATATTAGAACCATCGCATTCCTTTTTATTTTATCGGAAGTATAGTTCGAAACTATTTGCAATTATTCCAATTACAGTAAACGGATTTTCAATACAAAACAAATTAAGTTGAAATTTTCATCAACCAATAGATTATAGTGAATGGTCGAGATTTTTAGTTAGTAACCAAGAAGAAAATGAAAAAATTTCAATTAAATAAAAGAACCTTAGTAATTTAGTAATTGGGAATTGTTCTTCAATCATGAGATTTCTCTTTTATTTGAGGCGAATTCAAAATTGTTCTAATTGTGTAATCATCCGTTATTGATATTGGTAAACGACCCAGAGCAATTTGATTATAATTTAATTCGTGACGATCATAAGTAGAAAGCTCATATTCTTCAGTCATTGATAAACAATTTGTTGGACAATACTCAACACAATTACCACAAAATATACAGATTCCGAAATCAATACTGTAATTAAGCAATCGTTTCTTTCGAATATCCGTTTCCACTTTCCAATCTACAACAGGTAGATCGATAGGACATACACGAACACATACTTCACAAGCAATGCATTTATCAAATTCAAAGTGGATTCGACCACGAAAACGCTCCGATGTGATCAATTTTTCATAAGGGTATTGAATAGTTACAGGTAAACGGTTGGCGTGGGATAAGGTAATCATAAAACCTTGACCAATGTACCTTGCCGCCCGTACTGTTTGTTGACCATAATTGATAAATCCGGTTACCATAGGGAACATATAGTCAAAATAAATAAAAAAATTGGATTTTGTTTCTTTCTCTTGTTTGATACAAGCTAACAAATTAAATTTGAAAAATTTTTATATTTTATAGAATTTATAATGAAAGGAGTTGGGAAGAAGTTGTTAATAATAGATTACCTAAAGAAATAGGTAAAAGAAATTTCCATCCAAGATTTAATAATTGGTCCATTCTTAGTCTAGGTAAAGTCCATCTTGTTGCGATAGGAATGAACAAGAACAAAAAAGTTTTTGCTAATGTAATGAAAATACCAATTGTCGTTCCAAAGACTCCATACGCCTTGTTTATTTCAAACAATTCAGGAATTAATATGTATGGAATAGAGAGATTCCAACCACCCAAGTAAAGAACTGTTACAAATAACGAAGAGACTAGCAGATTTAAATAGGAAGCAACATAAAATAAACCAAATTTTATACCCGAATATTCCGTTTGATAACCTGCTACTAATTCTTCTTCGGCTTCTGGTAAATCAAAAGGCAATCTCTCACATTCCGCTAGAGAAGAAATTAGAAAAACAATAAACCCTATAGGTTGCCGCCACAAATTCCATCCCCAAAAACCATATTTTGACTGCGCCTCAACTATATCAACTGTACTTGAACTGTTAGATAATCATAGTCGATGATAAGATCACTCTTATTATCGCTATTACAGAACCGTACGTGAGATTTTCACCTCATACGGCTCCTCGAGAGCCATAAATAAATCTAAGGACCTATTCGATATTCTTTAATCTTGATATGTTTGTAAAATAGATAAAGTCAAAATTAATCAAAAGTTCCTGAATTAGACCAATGGAATTCTGTCTGCTAGACTATAAAAAAGTGCTTCGGAATTGATCTCGTTCTTTACTTTAATTTTAAGAATTTCAAGTTTTTTTTTTTTGATTTTTTTTATTGAGTAATAATTTTATTCATTAATAAAATACTCTTTTTACCAATAATAAATATTTTACCTTATTAGAATTATATTTTTTTCGATTCCGAAAAAGAATTCAAAATTCATTCATGATTTATGACGTGACAAAAATCTCATTTCCATGAATATTTTTTTGCAATTACGTATTTAATTTTTTTTGGTCCTCTTATTTCTTTTAGTTAGGCTTAAAATAAAACAAAGTAAAGGATTACTTCGTTCCTGATAGTCATTCATTTAATCGGTGGATAGGAGCATACTCTGGATCGGAATTTTTTGGAGTACTACTTGATCATTTCTACCAATTTAAAGCACCAATTTAGTATTTCTTTATATGTATAAGTGTTTCTTCGGATAACTTACATAATTTCTATTACGAATCCTTTGTGTACTTTTGTGTTCCTAATCATCCACTCATTTTTGCTCAATCTTTATGGTAATTCATAGAAAAGATAGTAAAAACTCCATAAAGTTGATCTTTTCAACCCGCTTCAAGCCCTGATGACTAATAAATCAATCTTGGGGTAAACAGTCTTGACTGCTTATGTTTATTTTTGTTTAACCCTTGTACTTGGGAAATGAGATTCAAATTTTTTACGGCGAATTTCTAAGCTGTTTTCTTTCACTCATTTAACTATCTGATTTAGTTTATTAACTCGAGAAGTGAATAAAAAAATAAAGATATCTATTCAATTTCATTCTTCGTAAAAACTTAAAATGGAAAAAGACTTATGTCTGAACGAATCACACGTAGAGATATTGATAAAACGCATAGAGTTAATGGTATTTCATAACTAATTGATTGGGCAGCAGCCCGTAGACCACCTAAAAAAGAATATTTATTATTTGATCCATATCCTGACATAAGAAGTCCAATTGGAGCAATACTTGAAATGGCGATCCATAAAAAAACACCAATACTGAGATCGGCTAGAACAAGGTGATAGCCAAAAGGAATTACTGAATAACTTAGTAAAATTGATATGACTGCTATAGAGGGCCCGATACTAAATAAACGCATATCCCCTCTAGATGGAAGAAGGGTCTCTTTAAAAAGTAGTTTTGTCCCATCTGCCAGAGCTTGAAGAATTCCCAACGGACCGGCGTATTCAGGTCCAATACGTTGTTGTATACTTGCGGATATTTCTCTTTCTAACCACACAATCACCAGTACACCTATTGTGATTCCCAATACGAGAATCACAATAGGTACAAGCATCCATATAGTGCCATAAATCTCCTTTAAGGATTCCAACCTAGAAAAGGAATTGATAGTTTGTATTTCTGTTGTATCAATTATCATTTCAACGATCAACTTCCCCCATAATGATATCTATGCTACCTAATATCGTCATAATATCAGCCAATTTCATTTTTTTAACTAACTGAGGAAGAATTTGCAAATTGATAAAACCCGGTGGGCGAATTTTCCATCTCCAAGGAAAAACACTTTGATCTCCTATCAAAAATATTCCCAATTCTCCCTTTGGGGCTTCGACTCTCACATAAAGTTCTTGTTTCGACAATTCAAAAGCAGGAGACGGTTTTTTACTAATGAATCGATATTCAAAATCATTCCATTCAGGATATTTTATCCTATTAAAGCGTCGTATTTCTAAATTTTCATAAGGACCCCCTGGGATTCCTTCTAAAGCTTGTTGAATAATTTTGATGGATTCCGCCATTTCGCTAATTCGTATTAAATAACGAGCTAATGAATCTCCTTCTTTTTGCCATTGGACTTCCCAATCAAATTCGTCGTAAGACTCATAATGATCAATTTTACGAAGATCCCATTGTATTCCGGAAGCTCGTAGCATTGGTCCTGATAAACCCCAATTTATTGCTTCTTCTCCACCAATAATGCCCACCCCTTCAACTCGTTCTAAAAAAATAGGATTTCGTGTAATAAGTTTTTGGTATTCATCAATCCCTTTTAAAAAATAATCACAAAAATCTAAACATTTATCTATCCATCCATAAGGTAGATCGGCAGCTACTCCTCCGATACGAAAATAATTATGCATCATTCTCATACCAGTGGCAGCTTCGAATAAATCATATATTAATTCTCTTTCTCGGAAAATATAGAAGAAAGGGGTCTGTGCGCCAATATCTGCCATAAAAGGGCCAAGCCATAACAAATGAGAAGCTATACGACTTAACTCCAACATAATTACTCTGATATAACTAGCTCTCTTAGGTACTTGAATATTTCCCAATTGTTCCGGCCCATTTACTGTTATTGCCTCTGTGAACATAGTAGCTAAATAATCCCAACGCGTTACATAAGGAAGATATTGTATAATTGTTCGGTTTTCCGCAATTTTTTCCATTCCTCTGTGTAAATAACCCAATATTGGTTCACAGTCAATAACATCTTCACCATCTAAAGTAACGATGAGTCGGAGAACACCATGCATTGATGGGTGGTGAGGGCCCATATTGACTATCATGAGGTCTTTTCTTGTAATTGGTACAGTCATAAGTTTTTCCCCGATTCATTCTTTCATGAATTCATTTTTCCATGAATTGCTGAAAACAAAAAGAAGTTCATCAAAATTCAAGTCAAATAATTCAAAACGACTCTTCAAATTAGCGTGTTTTTAGCTCTCGAATGTTCAATTGACTAATTAATTCTTTATAATGTACTCGATTTTTTTTTGACAAATAAGACAGTAGTCGTTGACGTTTTCCAAGAATTTTTCGTAGACCTCTTTGAGATGAATAGTCTTTTTTGTGCAATTCCAAATGTGAAGTAAGTCTCCGTATCTTATTGGTAAAACGGAATACTTGAAATTCAACAGACCCCCTGTTTTCTTCCTTTTCTTCATGCGAAATAACGGATATGAATGAATTTTTTGTCATAAATTCTTAACCTTCCTTTTTAATGTTTACCAAATATGGAATTTTCTCAATCAGTAATAATAATGCTAACAATTTTAATGTGGTCTACCCAATAATCCTAAATGTGAATTTCCTTATTTTCTTCATTCATTTTATCAAAGAAAATAAATAAAGAAAATTCTGTTGATTCATTTATGGATATAATGGATACGTTATCGAATTAGGATCATGTATTGGAATTGAATGTAAGATAAGGCGTGTGTGCATCTATTTTTCTACCAGATAATAAGGAATATATAAGATAAAATTGAATAAATTCATTTTTAATCGTGGATACATATGTATTCTTAATATACTAAAACGACTTCCGTTATTAGTATCAAACCAATAACGATTCATACAAGCTAAATCTTCTAATCGATAATTAGGCCAAAGAAAGAATTTTAATTTTAGAAGTTTATTTTTATCTCGATCAAAGCCTTTGCTTTCATCAAAAAATTGACTACAGTTTTTTACCCCATTCCTATTGCAAAATACTGTTTTTTTATCCACACCATTATTATTACTTGAATTAAAACAAATTAGAATTCTTAATTCTCTACGACACCTAGGAGATAAAATATTTTCAGGAGCAAGCAAATCATAATAGTTTTTATCTCTACTTTTCATCATCCTTTGATATCTTGGAACCAATTCATCCAAATTCTTCTTAGCAACATTTTCGTTGTATCTTTTTTGATTATTTTGGCGTTTACGTTTACTCTTATGAACCAATGAAATATTTATGGTTTGATACAGAATAAATTGTCCATCATTTTTTATAGACAGACGAATCGGTTCAATAATAAATATCCCCTTTTTCATCAATTCTTTAATATCTAAATCTTTAGGAATTCCCATTATATTCAGATTAATTTCTCTCTTTTCAATAGAGTATATGGTAATTTCTCTTGGATTTTTCAATTTAAGTAGGAAAGAATATACTTTGATATTTTGCATCAGTTTTTGCTTGAAAGAATTATTCCATTTCAATTGAAAAAGAAAATACCTTTTCAGGAAGGAATTTAATTCTGCTTCTGTACTACTTTTGTCTTGTTTTTTTTTTTTACGTTTTTTTATATCTGATTCCGTATAACCTTCTTCCATATTTTTTTGTTGGTTTGAGAAACCAGATTCAAAGTTCTCTTGGACATTTAATTCAAGATCTCCTTGTCCTACGAATTGATTTTCGTCGTGATTTTGATTCTCTAATTCAAGAAATTTTTTTTCATTTGATGATACAAAAGGATTTTTTTTTTTCTTTCTATTAATGTTTTTATTTTCAATAAAATTTGAAAAAAGGAAATTAATTGGTATAATCCAGGGTTTCATTTTATATGCATTATAAAGTAAGAAAAATTCTGGGAAGAACCAAGATTCTAGATTCGATATGGGATAACTTAGTATTTCTTCGTTCATTCCCATCCAATCAAAAAGGTTTTTTTTTTGATGGGATGGGTTGATTTTTTGATAAATTGTGCAATAAAAAATACCTTTATTATTATTAGCCATTTTATCAAAAATTTTATAATTGTTTGGTTCAGTCTTAGTATTTTTATTATTGATCGTACTGAGATCGACCCAGGCTCCAATGTCAATTTTCTTTCTAAGAGAAAAATGGAGAATTTTCCAATCTAAATATTTTCTATCTGTATTTTTCTCTATATCCATAATATTAGTTACTCCTAAATAATTACTGATAGGGATACTCCACCACATATCAACTAATTTGTCTTTATGTATGTTGTAATTATAAGGATAAGAAAATTCTTGGTTTTTTTTTATTTGGAATGGTAACCCATAACGATATGAATCCTTCTTATCTTCATAATAAAGAAATTTAGATGATAAAACATCATATCTATAGTTTTTTTTTAAATTCTCTTTTTGATCTGATAATAACAATAAATGGACTTCAGAATTATTGGCATTTTTGTAATTGTAATTAATTAATTGTTCTTTTTCATATTCATATGAATTCCATTTTTTTTTTTTTTCAAGCTTACAATGTTCATTGACTGTATTTCGCCATTTTTGTGGTACTAATCGAGACCATTTTATCCGAGATAAATCATATTGATAATTACTTTTTAACCATTTTTTCCATTGATTCATTAAAAAATTCGGAAGTTTCTTGGTACTTAGTTCGTAAGGAGTTATTCCTTGTGTTTCAAAATAATCTTTTATTTCTTTTTTAAGAAATAAAGACGTTCCATGATATTGAAAGACAGATCTTAACTTATATTTTACCTTAGATAAGTTAATTATTTTTGCTTGTGATAATTTGTAAAATACATAGGCTTGCGACAAAAAAGATAAATCATAAGGAATCTTCGAATTCCTATTAATATTACTACTAAATCGCAAAAGTGATTTTTTTATAGTCGAAAGAAACTTAATTGTATTTTTATTTGTTGTATCAATTCTTTCTTGACTTGTTTTATTATTGCAAATGGATTTTTCAATTAATTTTTTTGTTGATTCATGAAAACGTTCTGTATTAATTATGGAAACATTAAAAATATATAGAAATATATCTATGTAGATTTTTTCTATAAAAAATTTTATAAAATAACTCGATTTACGGCTTAATCGAGCATTTCCTCTT